GTTCCAGAAGATGTTAATGGTAAGCAAGAAGATTGTTTACGAAGAAACAACAAGAAAAATTCATATTCTGATACATAAGAGTTATATAGGAATCGAAATAGTCTTTTATTTTCTTTTTTCAAAAGAAAAATCGATTTCATTGAAGTAATAAGACTATTCCAATTCGAATAGTAGTTGAGAAAGAATCGCAATAAATGCAAAGATGGAACATCTTTGATCCGGTATTGAAGGAGTTGAACCAAGATTTCAAAATGGATAGGATAGGGTATTTCTATATGTGATAGATAATGTAAATGCAAAAATTTGTCTTCTAAAAAGGGAAATATTGAATGAATAGATCGTAAATTCTGAAACTTTGGTGTTTCTTTTTCTTTCGGACAAGATAATTCTCGTAGCGAGAATGGGATTTCTACAACGATCGCAAACCCCTCAGATAGAATCTGAGAATAAAACTCAGAATAAAAAAAATTGTTGTAATCCAACAATCGATCTTGGTTAGGATGATTAACCGAGTTAATCCAAAAATTCTGCTGATACATTCGAATAATTAAACGTTTCACAAGTAGTGAACTAAATTTCTTGTTATTACAACTAACAATTTCCACAGGTTCGGAACCTTTTAATCCATAATCATGGGCAAATGCATAAATATACTCCTGAAAGAGAAGTGGGTAAACGAAGTATTGTTGACGAGATTTCTGTTTTTCTGAATACCCTTCCAATTTTTCCATTTGTATTTCTACTTGAATCAGAAAGAAGAAGCATTTCTCGGTTTCTCAAATGATGATACATAGTGCAATATGGTCAAAACAGGGTGTTGCATTTTTTAATACAAACCCTGGAAAGAAAAGGAATCTAATCCACAGATCTTTTCCTTTTCTATCCAATTAGTTTATGTTTGTTCTAATTACAAAAGAGAACAAATCTTTTATTTTTGCAGGCCAATCGCTCTTTTGACTTTGGAATCCAGTCTCTTTATCAATATACTGCTTCTTTTACACATTCAATCCATAACATCCCTTTTCAATCTATAATCAAGAATAATTAGGATTTCTAAAAAAAAAAAAAAAGAAAAAATCAAGGGTCCGTTCATAGGAAAACCCAACCTTTCCCCGCATCAGGCACTAATCTATTTTTAACGTCTAATTAGATCGGGGAATCATTTCAATTAAGAAGTTAAGCTCGTTGCTTTTTATTTTACCAGAATTGGAGCCAGGCTCTATCCATTTATTCACTAGACCCAGAAAATAGGAATTTTTTATTCCATTCCAAAAATCAAAAATAAGAAATTGATTTTATTACGACATGCTATTTTTTCCATTCATTACCCTTGAGGATCAGTCGTGGTCTTCTAGACTCTACCAAGAGTCTGGACGAATTTGTTGCTTCATCCAAATGTGTAAAAGATCATAGTCGCACTTAAAAGCCGAGTACTCTACCATTGAGTTAGCAACCCAGATAAAATAGGATCTTAGATACGATCGAAACCCAAAAATCAATGGAATTACACCGCACGCTCCTGTCAAAACATTGAACTAGCAAAACATTAAAAGAAAGATTTTATCGCCCATTAAAAACACTCAAATGCCAAAATGAACAGGTCCGGCTAAATTTCACTAAGGTTAAAAAAGGAGCGGCCCCAATCACGATAGCAAAATTGTCATTTTTTTAGCAATTTATATTTCTTTATATAAATAAATCTTGTATGAGAGTACATGCAAGAGGGACAACCTTATCATTTGAGCGAAGTGTAGACAGAAAAACCTAATATGGAGTGAGGATAAAGAGACCTATCTATCTACAAATTCTATTTGTTCAATAGACCTTTGTCAATGGAAATACAATGGTAAGAAAACAAATTAGATAGAAAAAGTAAATAAAATAAGGGCTTATGTTGGATTGGCACGACATAAATCCAGTCAAAAATAGGACTAAGAAAGAGGCAAATTGTGTCTAAATAATTAGACAACGAGGGATACTAGTGATCCTCTCCTACTTTTTTATTCATTTAGTTCTTCAATTAACTCAAAGTTCCTTCTTTTTCTTTAAAGAATTCTGCCTTCCTTAAAATATCATAAACAGTTCTTGTAGGTTGAGCACCCTTTTCAAGGAAATAGAGAATAGCTGGAACATTTAAACAAGTTTGATTCTTTATCGGATCATAAAAACCTACTTTTCGAAGATCTCTTCCTTCTCTTCGAGATCGAACATCAATTGCAACGATTCGATAGACAGCTTATTGGGATAGATGTAGCTAAACAATGCCCCCCCTAGAAACGTATAGGAGGTTTTCTCCTCATACGGCTCGAGAAAAAGATTCGAATTTCTGTCTATAATACAAGTAGATAGAAATTAGACTATGACTTGCATTAATTTCCTTACAGAAAAAACAAATTTCATTTATACTCATGACTCAAGTTGGTTAATTTTGACTGACAGACTTAAAAGGAAAAATCCTTCCAAATTTTTTGAGTCGTCTCTAAACTCTTTTCTTTGTCTCATCTCGAACGAATTGACTTTTATTCCTTATTCTGATCCAATTCTATTGTTGAGACAATTGAAAATCGCGTTTACTTGTTCCGGAATTCTTTATCTTTGATTTGTGAAATCCTTGGGTTTAGACATTACTTCGGGAATTCCTATTCTTTTTTCTTTCAAAAGAGTAGCAACATACCCTTTTTTTCTTATTTCCTTCGATAAAGCATTTCCCTCTTCTATAGAAATCGAATATGGGCGATTGATTCTGATAAACTTTTAATTGAAAGAGTTTTTCCAATCTTCCAAAATTGGACTTTCTTCTTATTTTAACCTTTCGATTTCTATATTAAGGATAGACTGACAAAGTTGGCCTAATTTATTAGTTTTCACTAACCCTAGATTCTTTCCCTTGATAAAAAATCAATTCTGTCCTCTCGAGCTCCATCGTGTACTATTTACTTACAAACAACCCAGCGCAAATTTGGTTCGGGACGAATAGAACAGACTATGTCGAGCCAAGAGCATTTTCATTACTATGGAAAATGATGGATAACAAAATCCACAATCGATCATGTCCTTCAAGTCGCACGTTGCTTTCTACCACATCGTTTTAAACGAAGTTTTACCATAACAAACATTCCTCTAATTTCATTGCAAAGTGGTATAGGGAATTGATCCAATATGGATGGGATCATGAATAGTCATTGGTTTAGTTTAGTTTTTTGTATACTAATTCAAACTTGCTATCTATGGAGAAATATGGATAAAAGAAATAAGTATTTATCGGGGAAGACTCCGCAAAGATCCAATTTATTTAAACCCATATTCTATCATATGAAGGAAAGGAAACATAGTTCGAAAAAGACGAATAAACAAGTTTGCTTAAGACTTATTTTTTATTGAATTTCCATCCTCAACAGAGGACTCGAGATGGTCAATCCTGAAATGAGAAGCGAAGGATCGACTCTTCTCCAACAAATAAACTATCAACCTCAAAAAAAGTTTAATTAATTTAATTACTATATTAGAATTAGATTAGCAATATATTTTTCCATAACAAAAACTATTAACTAAATAAACTATTCCAATGAAAAGATTGAAAGTTTTTTGGTAGTTATAGAATTCTCGTACTTCTTCGACTCGAATACCAAAAGAGGGAAAAAAATGAAGTAAAAAAAAAAAACACATTTCGTGTAAAGTCAAATTAAGGCCTTTGCTTTTACTTATAGCATTCTTTCTTTTACCTAAAAGAAGCAACTCCAAATCAAAAATCAGGAGAAGTATGATTTTTTGAATCCATTCTATCCAACGAACAGTTCTTACCTTATCCTTACCAGAATGGATCATTCTGGATATTTAAAGAATCGCAGATCGAGATGGTTTTCGCTTAACCAAAGAGGGGCCCTTTTTACTAATAATATAATACAACAAAAATCTATCTCTATCATAAAGGGATAGGTCTCATTTTTTATACAGTGTTTTACGTCAAGTTTAAAATTTTTTCAATTAATTCGAAAGCCGAGTAGACAGAATATATGAATTTCTCTCTAATCCTCACATTCCATTGATTTAGAAATGGATATTTGCAAATCAGATAATATCTAAAATACAAAAATGGAGTTCCTATCCATAGAATAGAAACCCTTTTTCTTTTTTCGCAAGCCGATCTTGGTCAAAAGTTTTAAGACCTGTGCTGAAACTAAAAACTTCCTATTCTTTAATCTGGCCATGAAATATAGAATTAGGATACCCCCTTTATTTTCTTTTTATTTACTTACTTTAGTTCTTTAGTTCGGGAAAAATAAATAGGGGGTCCTTCTTTTCTTTCACATTAGATGTCAAATGTATCATGTAAGAATTCCCCCTTCATGGATATGGAGCATAAAGTTTATCTAAGAAGTTCGAATTTCAAAACACATATGAGTAATGAGTAGTAGTAGGGGCATATCCTGAATGTGACTGATAGACCCAATTTTTCATGAAAATAAAGATATTCAATTTGACTGGACTTGACACTTGATTATGTTTTCTGAGAAAGAAAAAGAATGCTTAGAAATGCATCTAATCTAAGAGTTCATAAGAGATAATTATTCTCTTTAATAAACTTTCTTTTGTCTCGTGTGGGGTACAATATGATTTCATCTTTCGTTTCATCAGAAAAAATCTGGGACGGAAGGATTCGAACCTCCGAGTAACGGGACCAAAACCCGCTGCCTTACCACTTGGCCACGCCCCATTTCTGGTTTTATGCGACACTAATAAACACTATTATGTTTATTTGTTATTCGTCAATCCCACTTCAATTACATAAAAAATGAGGGATACTCTCTTGCTAGGATTCTAGACATGCGGATAATATAGAATCCAAAAAATGCATTGATCATTACATGGAATTCTATTAAGATATTATATGAAAGTCGAATTTCTTCCATTCTCATTTGAGAGTGCGAATACAAGGAGGTATTTTGCGTTTGGGAAAGTCCGAAGAAAAAAGGATTTTGAACCCGCCTTTTCTTTTTTCCCTTAGAAAAATAACTCAATCAAAATCCAATTATCTACTCTACAAGAACGAAATGCTTGTTATGCCTAATATACTTAGTTTAACCTGTATCTGTTTTAATTCTGTTCTTTATCCGACTAGTTTTTTCTTCGCCAAATTGCCCGAAGCTTATGCCATTTTCAACCCAATCGTGGATTTTATGCCTGTCATACCTATACTCTTTTTTCTATTAGCCTTTGTTTGGCAAGCTGCTGTAAGTTTTCGATGAAATCTTTACTACTCTGTTCTGTCTGCCAAATTGAATGATGTATTCATTCCAAAAAAATTCTAAAAATGAATAAAAGCCGAGAAGTCTTATATTATGAACCTTCGATTCTAAAATTCTAATTCTTCTACATTGAATGTATAGCTGCAGCAATAAATTGGGATCCGCCTTTCTACCCCACCCCCTGCACCTACGTTGAGCAGGTACCTTTAGGTACCCACACAATACCTAACCTAATTTTTGATATTGATAAGAGTGCTTATTATAAATCAATTCTTGCAATTTTTTTCAAGAATTGATTTTTGCATTTTTAGGTGTAAAAATAAACAAAACCCATCCTAGTGGATCTGTGTGGTAAGGAAAAACGGGTAATCTATTCCTTAAAAAAAAATCTTGGAGATTATGTAATGCTTACTCTCAAACTTTTTGTTTATACAGTAGTGATATTCTTTGTTTCCCTCTTTATCTTTGGATTCTTATCTAATGACCCAGGACGTAATCCTGGGCGTGAGGAGTAAAAATCCAAATTTTTTTGGAATTTTTTCTTACAAATTGGATTTGTTTCGTACATTTATCTATGAGAAAATCTGGGGGTCAGAATTCCTTCCAATTCGAAAGTCCCAAATGATCCGAGGGGGCGGAAAGAGAGGGATTCGAACCCTCGGTACAAAAAAATTGTACAACGGATTAGCAATCCGCCGCTTTAGTCCACTCAGCCATCTCTCCCCGTTCCAAATCGAAAGGTTTCCGTGATATGACAGAGGCAAGAAATAACGATTGCAAAAAATCCTTCCTTTTTCTTTCAAAAGTCCATAAAAATTATATTGCCAATTCCATTTTAATTATATTCTTTTTTCTTAATGTTAATAAAAAAAAGAAGAAAATTCTTGTTTTTTCTTTCTAAAATTCGATATTGGCTGAGAAACAATCAGATAGATTTTCTCTTCAGCGGGCATTTTCATATAGGACTTGTTATAATAAAACAAGCAGGTTATATAAAAAATAAAAAACTCTTTTTTCGATTATTTATAAACAAAACAAAAAGGGTTCTTATCAAACCCACCATAAAATTGGAAAGAAAGATAAAGTAAGTAGACCTGACTCCTTGAATGATGCCTCTATCCACTATTCTGATATATAAATTCGATGTAGATGAAATTGTATAAGCGGATTTTTTGTATTTCCTTAGACTTAGACCGCGCAAGGCAAGAATTTTTCGCTATTTACGATTTCATATTCTTGTTACTAGATGTTCTATAGGAATAAGAAGAAATCGCAACTCCTTTCCGCTACACATAAAAATTGATTTCGAAAGTCAATTTTTTTTTTTTCAATATCTTTCTTTTTTTTTTCAGAATCCAATTTTTGTTCTTCCACCCATGCAATAGAGAGCGAGTGGGAAAAGAGGGGTTACTTTTATTTTCATTTTTCCTTAAAAGATAGGCTTTGAAATAGGAGTCATGGAATAATGCTGAATTCAAATGTTTATTTCTATAGTATAAGAAAAACTAATCGAATCAAATTCATGGATTTACCACGACCTCGGTTGTGACCCCATAGATAAAAATAAAAAATTTCTATCTTCGAGACCTTTGAAAAAGGGCATTGAACGAGAAAGAAATCGTCCACAGATAATCAAACTATCGTATGCCTTGGAAGTGATATGAGGTGCTCGGAAATGGTTGAAGTAATTGAATAGGAGGATCACTATGACTATAGCCCTTGGTAGAGTTACTAAAGAAGAAAATGATCTATTTGATATTATGGACGACTGGTTACGAAGGGACCGTTTCGTTTTTGTAGGATGGTCCGGCCTATTGCTCTTTCCTTGTGCTTATTTCGCTTTAGGGGGTTGGTTTACAGGGACAACTTTTGTAACTTCTTGGTATACCCATGGATTGGCTAGTTCCTATTTGGAAGGTTGTAATTTCTTAACCGCGGCAGTTTCCACCCCTGCCAATAGTTTAGCACACTCTTTGTTGCTACTATGGGGCCCGGAAGCGCAAGGGGATTTTACTCGTTGGTGTCAATTAGGCGGTCTGTGGACTTTTGTCGCTCTCCATGGGGCTTTTGCACTAATAGGTTTCATGTTACGTCAATTTGAACTTGCTCGGTCTGTTCAATTGCGGCCTTATAATGCAATTTCATTCTCTGCTCCAATCGCTGTTTTTGTTTCCGTATTCCTTATTTATCCACTGGGGCAATCTGGTTGGTTCTTTGCGCCGAGTTTTGGCGTAGCAGCGATATTTCGATTCAT